AAACCTTGGCACAGATCGAAACTACGACTCTCTGATAGAGATCGAAAGCAACAAGATGATTTTGATTCTTGTTTTTTAACAGTTTTAGGAAAGGAAACAGAATATCCGTTTGGTCCTCCTCGAAAAACACCTTCCTTTTTTGAACCCATTTTTAAAGATATAGACTATAAAGTCGAAATAAGAAAATTGAATTTTAGAGTTCGAAGAGTTTTAAAAAAAATAAAAAAAAAACAATCAAAAGCAGTTTTATTTGTAAAACAAAAAATAAAAGAACTTTTAAAAGAAAATAAAATTCCATTATTTATACCGACAGAAATATATGAATCAAGTGAAACTCAAACAGAAAAGGATTCTATAATCAGCACTCAGCTAATTCATGAATCACTTACTCAAAATCGATCTACAGGTTGGACAAATTATTCACAGGCCGAAGAAGAAATGAAACATAGAATTGATAGAAGAAATACAATCAGAAATCAAATAGAAATAATAAAAAAAAAAAAAAAAGTAACGCCGGGAATAAAAAAAAATAATAATGGAGAATCACCCCCAAAAATTTGGAAAATATTAAAAAGAAAAAATATTGAATTAATAGTTAAATTTTTCATTGAAAAAATATACATAGATATCTTTCTATGTATCATTAATATACGCAGAATCACTCTACAAATTTGTATGGAATCAACCAAAAAAATTCTTGATAAATACATTGACAATAATGAAATAAATCAAGATCAAGAAAGGATTAATAAAAAAAAAAAAAATCAAATTGACTTCATTTCGCCTATGACTATAAAAAAGGCTTTTGATAATCTTAGAAATAGTAAGCGGAAGTCACATATTTTTTTTAATTTATCTTACTTGTCACAAAAATATGTATTTTTTAAATTATCACAAACCCAAGTTATTAACTTCAATAAGTTAAGATCTCTTCTTCAATATAATGGACCTTCTTTTTTTCTTAAGAATGAAATAAAAGATCTTTTTGGAAGACAAGGAATATTTGATTCCGAAGTAAGACATAAGGAACTTCCAAATAATGGAATGAATCCATGGAAAAACTGGTTAAGAGGTCATTATCAATACGATTTATCGCAGATTACATGGTCTAGATTAATCCCACAAAAATGGAGAAATGGACTAAATCAATGCCATACGTCTCAAAATAAGGATTTAAATAAATGGTATTCCTATGAAAAAGACCAATTATTTGATTCAAAAAAAAAACAAAATTCGAAAGTATATTTATTACCAAATAAAGAGGAAAATTTTCAAAAAAACTATAGATATGATCTTTTATCATATAAATATATTCATTCTGAAACTAAGAAGAAGGCCTCTATTTATAGATCATCATTAGAAACAAATAAGAATCAAGAAAATTCCAACAGAAATAACGAAAAAATTTTTAGCATACTCAATCCTATCAAGAATTATCTAGGAAAAAGTGATATTATATATACGGAAAAAAATACAGATAGAAAATATTTGGGTTGGAAATTTAGTACAAATATTGAGGTTGAACCTAAAAAGGACCAAATCAGGGATAAACTTAATAATAAAGGTAATGGTCTTTTTTATCTTCCAATTGATTCAAATTCTGAAATTAATTACAATAAGGTCTTTTTTGATTGGATGGGAATGTCTTTTGATTGGATGGGAATGAATGAAAAATTCTTAATCTTAAATCGCCTCATGTCGAATCCGAAAGTTTTTTTCTTTCCAGAGTTTGTGATACTTTATCATAAATATAAAGAGAAACCTTGGTTTATCCCAAGGAACTTACTTCTTTTTAATTTGAATATAAATCCAAATTTTATTGAAAATCAAAATATCGAGGGAAAACAAGAGGAGGATGAGGTTTTTTTAAATTTTAGTCCATCAAATTCAAAACAATATTTTGAATTAAAGAATCAAAACAATATTGAAGAATATTTTTTAGAATCCATTGAAAAACTAAAAATATTCCTTAAAGGAGATTTTCCTTTGCAATTAAGATGGACTGGACGTTTGAATCAATTGAATCAAAAAATGCTGAATAATATCCAGATATATGGTCTGCTGGTTAGCCTCATAAATGTAAGAAAAATTACTATATCCTATATTCAAAGGAAAGAAATGAATCTGGATATAATGAGGAGGCGTTTAAATCTTACACAATTAACGAAAAAGGGAATATTAATTATGGAACCTGCCCGTCTATCTGTAAAAAATGACGGACAGTTTTTTATGTATCAAATCATAGGTATTTCCTTGGTTCATAAAAGTAAGCACCAAAGTAATCAAAGATACCGAAACCCCAAAAATGTTGCTAAGAATACTTTTGATGAATCCATTTCAAGACATAAAATAAAAACTCTAAATAGAGACAAAAATAATTTTGATTTGCTTGTTCCTGAAAAAATTTTATCGTCTAGACGTCGTAGAGAATTGAGAATTCTAATTTCTTTCAATTTAAATTTAAAGAATCAGAATGGTGTGCATAGAAATAATTTATTTTGCAAGGAAAACAAGATAAAAAACTGGAGTCAATTTTTGGAGGAAAGTAAAAATTTTGACAGAAAAAAAAATGAATTAAATAAATTAAAGTTCTTTTTTTGGCCTAATTATCGATTAGAAGATTTAGCTTGTATGAATCGCTATTGGTTTGATACCAATAATGGGAGCCGCTTGAGTATGTTAAGGATATATATGTATCCCTGATTCAAAATTTTGAGTTTCCTATATATTCTATTGTTCTATGAATTTTTCATTTTTTCTTCTGTCCGTGACCGTGTTATATGCAAGCAACCCGATGCGCATATGCGCTGTCTTACATCCCAGTCTAGGATACCTGAATATTAAGGAAATGGGGTATCAATTAAATTAATCAATCGAATCTTCGGACTGAACTATTTGGTATCGTTTTTTTGTATCACTATACAAATGAACTCAAAAATTGGATTGATTAATTTAATTGATAAAACTAGGAATGTATAAAGAAATTATGATTATTGTATATACTACATTAAAATTTCTGACATTATTATTACTGATCAATAAAATAAATATCTGTAAAAAGGGGAGTGTGAAATTATTTTATGGTAAAAAATTCATTTATTTCAATTATTTTGCAAGAACAAGAAGAAAACAAAGAAAACAGCGGATCTGTTGAATTTCAAGTAGTAAGTTTCACCAACAAGATACGGAGGCTTACTTCACATTTGGAATTGCACAAAAAAGACTATTTATCTCAAAGAGGTCTACGGAAAATTCTCGGAAAACGTCAACGGCTGCTGGCTTATTTGTCAAAAAAAAATAGAGCACGTTATAAAGAATTAATAGGGCAGTTGGATATTCGAGAGAGAAAAACTCGTTAATTTGAAGAGTTAGTTTGAATTATTGGCTTAAAGTTTGGTGAACTTCTTTTCGCTTTCAGCAATTCATGGAAGAATGAATCAGGAAAAACCTATGACTGTACCAGCTACAAGAAAAGACCTCATGATAGTCAATATGGGACCTCACCACCCATCAATGCATGGTGTTCTTCGACTAATTGTTACTTTAGATGGTGAAGATGTTATTGACTGTGAACCAATATTGGGTTATTTACACAGAGGTATGGAAAAAATTGCAGAAAATCGAACAATTATACAATATTTGCCTTATGTAACACGTTGGGATTATTTAGCTACTATGTTCACAGAAGCAATAACTGTAAATGCGCCAGAGCAATTAAGCAATATTCAAGTTCCTAAAAGGGCCAGTTATATCAGAGTCATTATGTTGGAGTTAAGTCGTATAGCTTCGCATTTGTTATGGCTTGGCCCTTTTATGGCAGATATTGGGGCACAGACTCCTTTCTTCTATATTTTTCGAGAAAGAGAATTGATATATGACCTATTCGAAGCTGCCACCGGTATGCGAATGATGCACAATTTTTTTCGTATTGGCGGAGTCGCTGCTGATTTACCTTATGGCTGGATAGATAAATGTTTGGATTTTTGCGATTATTTTTTAACAGGAATTGCTGAATATCAAAAGCTTATTACAAGGAATCCCATTTTTTTAGAACGAGTTGAAGGAGTAGGCATTATTGGTGGAGAGGAAGCAATAAATTGGGGTTTGTCGGGACCAATGCTACGAGCTTCCGGAATACAATGGGATCTTCGTAAAGTTGATCATTATGAGTGTTACGACGAATTTGATTGGGAAGTGCAATGGCAAAAAGAAGGGGATTCATTAGCTCGTTATTTAGTACGAATCAGTGAAATGACAGAATCCATAAAAATTATTCAACAGGCCCTAGAAGGAATTCCGGGAGGTCCCTATGAAAATTTAGAAATCCGCCGCTTTGATAGAGTAAAAGATACTGTATGGAATGAGTTTGATTATCGATTCATTAGTAAAAAACCTTCTCCAACTTTTGAATTGTCGAAGCAAGAACTTTATGCAAGAGTCGAAGCACCAAAGGGAGAATTGGGAATTTTTCTGATAGGAGATAAGGGTGTTTTTCCTTGGCGATATAAAATTCGCCCACCGGGGTTTATTAATTTGCAAATTCTTCCTCAGTTAGTTAAAAGAATGAAATTGGCTGATATTATGACGATACTAGGTAGTATAGATATCATTATGGGAGAAGTTGATCGTTAAAATGATAATTGAGACAACAGAAGTACAAGCTATCAATTCTTTTTCTAGATTGGAATCCTTAAAAGAGGTCTATGGGATCATATGGATGCTTATCCCTATTTTTACTCCTGTATTAGGAATCACAATAGGTGTATTAGTAATTGTTTGGTTAGAAAGAGAAATATCTGCAGGTATACAACAACGTATTGGTCCTGAATACGCAGGACCTTTGGGAATTCTTCAAGCTCTAGCAGATGGTACCAAATTACTTTTCAAAGAGAATCTTCTTCCATCTAGAGGAGATACTCGTTTATTCAGTATTGGACCATCTATAGCAGTCATATCAATTTTATTAAGTTATTTAGTAATTCCTTTTGGGTATCACCTTG